TTTTTACATAGAAATGTGTTTGTTCAAGAAATACTCCAGAAGATGTTGATCGTAAATAAGAAGACTGTTTACGAAGAAACAGGAATAGATATTCGGATTCATATACATAAAAATTATGTAGGAATAAAAAAAATCTTTTATTTCTTTTTGAAAAGACATAAATAGATTTCTTTGAAGTAACGAGACTATTCAAATTCTGATATTCGTGGAAAAACAATCGCAATAAATGCAAAGAAAGAACATCTTTGACCCAGCATTGAAGAATTTGAACTAAGATTTCCAGATGTATGGGATAGGGTATTAGTAGATCTGACACATAATTTAAATGTGAGAATTTGTCCTCTAAAAAGGGAAATATTGAATGAATAGACCGTAAATTATAAGATTTTGGTCTTTTTTTTTCTTCAGGGAAAGATACTAATCGCAACGATAATGGAATTTCGAGAATGATTCCAAACCCTTCTGATAACATTTTGGAAGAAAAATCATAAGAAAAAGAATTATTGTGACCCCAAAATCCATTTTTTTTAGAATCAGTAACCAAAGAACTTACGGAATTTTGTTGATACATTCGAGTAATTAAACGTTTCACAAGTACTAAACTAGATTTAGTATCATAGTCAATGTCAATAATTTCCACAGTTTCAAAAATCTTTAACCTACGATCATGAGCAAGTGAGTAAATATACTCTTGAAAGAATAGTGGATATAGGAAGTTTTGTTGCCGAAAACTATTTTTTTTCAATAAATTTGAAATTCCGTCATTGACATACATTTCTACTGGAACCAAAAAAAGTAGGAGCTTATTTTTTATTTTTTATGAAATGATACATAGTGCAATATGGTCATAACGGCATATATATATGTTATGTATGATACATTCTTTTTATTTTTATCTTTTTACTAGCACTATAAACTAGAAACTAGAATTTAATATTTAATACTAAATACTATAAATACTATTATATAATATTATATAATATTAAATAATATTAAATACTATCTATTAATACTATCTATATCTATCATATCTAAATATCTATTATCTATATATATTATATATATATATATATATAGATATATAATATATATTCAATTCAAGAAAATAGATATTAAATAAATATTATATTTATATAGTTATATTTATATAGATAATAGATATAGTTTTCTTAGTTTTATTATAATATAGTTTTATGCTAGTTTTATAGCTATAGATTTCTAGTTATTGAATAGAAGTTATAGAAACAAAATAATATATATATACCCCGAAGACAGAGAGCCCGACCAACAGATCTTTTGTCTTTACCCTTCTATCCTATTGCCTATTGGAGTTTCTTTGTTAAGTTTTTGTTAAATTAATCTAAATAAAAAAAATATAAATAGGAAAAACAGAAACAAAAAATAGACAAGAAAAAAAACTAAGAAGAAGTACAAATCTTTTATTTTTGCAACCTTATTGCTCTTTTGACTTTGGAATAATTTTTTTATTTTGATCAGTATACTATTTCTTATACACATATGGATCGACATATCTAATACATAATAAATAATAATTAGGATTCCTTAAAAAAACGAATCGAATCAAGGATCTGTTCGTAATTCACAAAATAACCTTTTCCGACATTGGGCACTAATATAGTTTTAACACAGAATTAGTAATTAGATCGGGTAATCATTCCAATTCAGAAAATAAGCTCATTGCTTTTTTTGTCTTACTCGAATTGGAACCATAAGGCTCTATCCATTTATTCACTAAACTCTTCTCTTCTATACAATCTAATTATATTTTTTTATTATATTTTTATATATTTTCGACTTTATTTTATTTTTATTTTACTATTTTTTTTTACGACATGCTTTTTTTTCCATTCCTTACCTTTAAGGATCAGTCGCGGTCTTATAAACTCTACCGATAGTCTGGACGAATTCTTTCCTTCATCAAAATGTGTAAAAGATCTTAGTCGCACTTAAAAGCCGAGTACTCTACCGTTGAGTTAGCAACCCAAATGAATATGATGGGTAGATATGATCAAAATAAAAAAAAAAGAAATGGAATTGCACTGCACAATTGCGCCATAACATGAAACTAGCAACAAATATCAAAATCTAAACACTACAATCTTAAGCAAATTCGGATCAAAAAACAATAGATTCAAAATAGACTGGAAAACAAACCACCCAATTTTATAAAATTTTTGGATTTTCGTTAAAGAAATCAGTTTTGTATCAAGGATTTATATCAAGAAATAATAAATCCAAAAAACCCATATATTTGATAAAGTGAAAGATCAAATAGGGGTTGGGAATAAAAAGATCTATGTATGTTCACATTATATTTTTTTATAAAGCCATTGTCAATAGGAATGGACTTTTTAGAAAACAAAAAACAAATTTAAATCCAAATAAATCAGAAATATAAATACAATAAGAATCAGAATTTTGGTTAGATTAGTAAAAGATAAAGAATAAAGAAAAATTGTATCGTAAAAAGATATCGGGTTTCACTTTCTTTAATAACTTTAATAAAAAGAAATAAAAAGGAACAAAGGTATAACAAAAATATACCAAGAAAGATTACCCCCCTTGTTGGGGGGTTCCATAACAATAAAAAAAACTAAAATTAATAAAAAATAAAATGGACATTTTTATTGAACATCCAAAATCAAAATCCAAAATTGATTAATAAATCAAACAAATCAACTAATAAATAATAATATATTATTTATTTATTGATTATTTTTTATTTTTATTATTTTCTTTCTTTAAACTTGAAAAAAAAATTTGCCTTCCTTAAAATATCATGAACAGTTCCTGTGGGTTGAGCACCTTTTTCAAGGAAATATAGAATAGCAGGAACATTTGAATAAGTTTGATTTCCTATCGGATCATAAAAACCCACTTTTTGAAGATCTCTTCCTTCTCTTCGGGATCGAACATCAATTGCAACAATTCGATAGAAAACTCATTGGGATAGATGTAGATAAAAGAAAAGATACCCCCCATAGAAACGTATAGGAAGTTTTCTCCTCATACGGCTCAAGAACAAATGATTATAATTTTTTAATTATTTAGAATAATACATGAATATTACATATTCTTTATTTATAACTCTTAATAATTCTTATTATTTCTAGAATTAGAATATTCTAATATTTGTATTTGATATTTGTATTTGATTCTATTTGATTACTATTCTTATATTTATATATTATATATACCTATTTTTATATACTTATAAAATATACCTATAAAAACTATTATAGATAGATAGAAATCAATAAACCAAATAAAGAAATAAGAAATAGAATAGAAAAGAAAAAATAAAAAGAATAGATATATATGCTATATTATATTATAATATTAATATTAAGTATAAAGTATATAAAGTATAAATAAAGTATAAATATATAAAGTATAAATAAAGTATAAATAAGTATAAGTATATAAGTATAAAAGTATATATAAAAGTATAAAGTAAGTATATAAGTATATTAAGTATAAAGTCAAAGTATAAGATAATAAGGTCTAAAATTAGATACCTAATAGATACATAAACTTAAAGATATAGGTACATTCTATTAGAATAGAAGTAAATAGAATAGAAGTAAATAGAAGTAGAAGAATACTTAAAATGAATTAGAAAATGAATTAGAATAGAATGAATGAAATAATCAAAATTCAATTTGATAAAAGAATCTTATATCTATATCTTATATACAAATTATATAAATCTACAAAAGTAGATCCCTAATATCTAATACTATATACTACTTAGCTAGATACTAGACTAGATACTAGAACTTATATTTCAGTCTTTCTTTTTTTTTCTGTCAAGAATAAAAAAAAAAATATCATTTGTACTCCTAACTCAAGTTGGATAGTTTTTAAAGAGTTCAAATCCTTAGAATTTATTGTTGAGCTATCTCAAACCTATTTTTTTGTCTTCTTTCGGATCTATTTTTTTACTGATTCTGATCCCATTTTTGAGACAAGTTAAAATTAGTTTTTCCTTGTTCCGGAATTCGTTGTCTTTTCTTTGCCTTACGCTTTGTGAAATCATTGGGTTTAGACATTTCCTCGGGGATCCTTACTCCTTTTCAAAAAGTCAGCAACATACCTTTTGTTTTTTTTTTCTGTGGAAAATGAAAAAATAAGACTAAAGATTGATTCCTTTGGAATACACTTTTGATAAAAATAGTTTGCAAATTTTTTCGAATTTTCACCTCTATATATTGATGATATATTTACAAAGTTGGTCTAACTTATTGATTGTTACTAACCATAGATTATTCCCCCGATAAATGAATCCATCATTTTTGCTCGAGCTCCATCCTATGTTATACCACTAGTCTTTTTATTTACCAACCCAAGAAGAATTCAGTTACTAGCAGACCTGGCAGAACAAACTATGTCGAGACAAGAGCATCTTCATCCTTATAGAAAATGGTGGATGTAATAATCCACAACCAATCATGTCCTTCAAGTCGCACGTTGCTTTCTACCACATCGTTTCAAACGAAGTTTTACCATAACATCTCTCGAATTTTATTTGAATTTGGAACCGTATGCAATTGATTCAATATGGAATTAGGAATAGTCATTAGCTCAACCGAAACCGATAACCGGTAAGGTAAAAGAAAAAGAAATAGTAAATATAAATAAATTAAATAAATAAAAAAATAATAAATAATAATATAAATATAGTAATATAATAAATATAAAGAAATAATAATATAAATATAATAAATCGAAATATAGCTAGTAATCTAGTATATCTAATATATACTATATATTAGATATATTAGATAAGATATAATCTATTATATATTAGATTATATAAGATATTAGATATTAGTATTATAATTATAAGTTATAAGTATATTAATATAAGTATATTTATATTATATAAATAATATAAATAATATAATTCTTAATTATGTATTACATACACTATTACATTAATTACAATATCTATTATCTATTTTAAAATATTATTTAAAAATATTATTTTAAAATATCTATATTCGATGGGTATGTATAATATGAATTATTATTCATGTAATATTATTATTCATGTAATTTAGTATTAATATATCCAATACTAAATACTATTCTATTAGTCTATTAGTATTTCACATCTCTAATATTTCTAATGTTTCTGATGGAAAAAAACTGGGACGGAAGGATTCGAACCTTCGAATCCCGGGTCCAAAACCCGTTGCCTTACCACTTGGCCACGCCCCATTTACCTTTTATATTTTATGTTTTGTTTAATATTTTAAAATAATATAATTATAAGTTCCATATGGGTTAACTGTCAATAACCAACCAAAATACATATAAAAAATACATATAGAATAGGACAAAATTCAAGGCATGTAGATATACAAAAAAATTCATCGATCATTACATAGAATTCCATTAGGATATTGTATGAAAATCAAATTCCTTGTATTCTCATTTGATTGAAGAATATAAATAAGTATTTTGGATTGGGTAAAAAAAAATAAGAATTTTCTTTTTTTTTTTTTTTATTTCTTCCTTTTTTTTTCTTTTTTTACCTAAGAAATTTTTTACCTAATAAAAACAACTCAACCAAATAGGATAATTTGTTATTAATATTAATTCAATTGAATTGGAAAGAAAAATTGTTATGTTTCATATCTTTAGTTTAATCTGTATCTGTCTTCATTCTACCCTTTATTCGAATAGTTTTTTCTTCGCCAAATTGCCCGAGGCTTATGCTTTTTTCAATCCAATCATAGACGTTATCCCGATAATCCCTATACTATTTTTTCTCTTAGCTTTTGTTTGGCAAGCTGCTGTAAGTTTTCGATAAAAATGAAACCTAGATTCAATTCATTCATATTGATAATTTATTCGATTTTTTTATAGAAAAAAATATGAGATTTTGATTCTGAAAATAATTAAAATCAGTCTAACATTAGGAACCCTCAACTTCGACTAAAAAAATGAAATGATTTTATTTTATATTGATATTCAATTGGAATTGGAATAAGGGGACGATTCTTTTTGATTAACTGATTTTTGCCTTCCCCCATATCCCCCATATCCCCCGTATAAAATCCCATAAAATAACTAAATTCTAGATATAACAAAAAATTTTGGATAATGAAAAAGTTTGAATCTTAAATCTTATTCCAATTCGTGAAAATGCATTTCAAAAAAATTCCTTTTTTTTTTTCATTTTTATCTAGATTTATCTAATACAATACGCCATACGTCATAGTGTATAGTTATAGTATGTGCCGTAAAAATAAAGTAAAATAGGCGATCTATTTCCTTAAAAAAAAAAGATCTGATCTTGGAGATTGCACAATGATTACTCTTAAACTCTTCGTTTACACAGTAGTAATATTCTTTGTTTCTCTTTTCATATTCGGATTCTTATCTAATGATCCGGGGCGTAATCCTGGGCGTGAGGAATAAAAAAAAATAGACGAGATTTATTTTTCAATTTATTTTTTATAAGTTAATGTTAAGTTAATGTATCACAAATAATGGATAAATAAAAAAAAGTAAGAAAATAATGGAAATCTATTCCAATTATAAAATTTCAAGCGAGCAGGGGGTCGGAGAGAGGGGGATTCGAACCCTCGGTACGAATTATTCATACAACGGATTAGCAATCCGACGCTTTAGTCCACTCAGCCATCTCTCCCCCATTTCCAATTATAACAATAGATTAAGTATAACAATAGATCAAGATAGAAAAACTAAGTTACTAAAAAGAATATAGAAGAATATAGGAATGAGAATGAATATAAAACAATATAAAAAGAAAAAAAGAAAAAGGAGTAACAAAAACACATAAGAAAAAAATATGTGTCAATGCTGAAATTTTCGTAATTCTGATACTATCTTGGTTGTATCTCATCCACTTTGTTGGACAAAAGGTCCATTCATATCCAAGAATGAATATATAGCGGGTATAGTTTAGTGGTAAAAGTGTGATTCGTTCTATTACATATTACAAACTTCATCTATTACAAACTTAAATAGTTAAGGGTTCTTTCCATTTTGTAATACTTCCTATTCAGATCCCAATTCTGATCAAAAACTTTATTTCTGAAAGAGATTTCATCCTTTACCCCTCAATAGAAGATTAGGAAAAAATATACATTATCACGATTTCTATCTAAAATAAATTTCATAAAAAAATTGGATTATGAAGTCGAGAAGCATAATTTTTTGATTGTATCAATATTTCCAATTGAATGAGTATGAATAAAGGATCTATGGATGATAGCAAGCACAAAGCTTTCAATCGTAACTAAATCTTCAATTTTTGCGCTGTAAAAGAGAGATTGAAGCCAAATTCAAGTAGCTATAAAACGAGGGTTTTGGTTTACTAGAACTCTCGGCTTCTTTTTTCAGCTCGGTAGAAATTCTTTTCCTTAGGATCCCCTGAGTAGAAATAGGAAACGAAGTAACTAGACTAGAAATATATAATTTCTCTCCTCTAGAGGGATCATCTAG